TGTGTAAAACAGGATTATATCTTTAAGACCACAACTTAATATTTTATATTTAAACTATTTACACATAATACCAGTATTCAATATGGGTAGGCTGTTATTGCAATAAGAGGGGCTATATGTCTAACAACTAAGATAATCTCACGCAGGGAATAAGGTACTAGGTCTCAGTTTACCTTCTCATAGGCTTTAAATATTGAAGAGGTAAATATATAGAGGGAATACAAGGCAGGGAGGAAGTTAAGCCCCATCAAGAGAGGTATTACTATATAAGACCAATTAATAATACTAATACATGCTCCTATCTCTGCTAATAGGGATAAAAAGGGAGGGGCAGATATGTTAGCACATAGGGCTGTGAACCACAGGGCTATTGACCCTCATATGAGAGGAAATAAGCCTTTCACTTGACTGAGGCTGCGGGAACTGATACGTTCGTAGGCCAAGTTCGCTATAAAAAATAGAGCAGAAGAACATAAACCGTGGGAAATTATCACAAATATATTTCTTGAAAACCTTCAATCGGTTATAATAACTGCGGTACCCGCTACAAAGGCTATATGGACTACAGAAGATAGGGCGATAAGGGATTTAATATCGGTTTGATGCGAGCATAAAATACCAGCTGTAACACCTCCTACTAAGCACCATGCTATAACAAAGCAGTTGATGTTCTTTATAACATGCCTTACTACAGGGGAGAGGCGTAGCAGACCGTAGCCCCCTAGTTTAAGTAAGATAGCTGCCAATAGCATAGATCCCCCTACTGGGGCCTCCACATGAGCTTTAGGAAGTCACAGGTGTGTAATATACAGAGGCAACTTTACTAGGAAGGCAATAAAAACAGATGCCCCAAATATCACTCTTAGCATTCTAACTTCTGAGGGGCTGATAAGTGACGTAAATAAAGAAGATTTAGATTGATGAGATCATACCAAAAGAGAGTATAGAAGAGGTAAAGAGGCGAGTACTGTGTATAGAATAAGTATATTGGCTGCTTTTAATCGTTCTACCTGATACCCCCAGCCTAAGATAATAAGAAGTATAGGCACCAGTGAAGCTTCGAACATGATATAAAATAATAGAATGTTAGAAGTGGAGAAGCATAGAACTAGTGACACTATTAGTGCCAGTATAAGTACAAGTATAGAGGACTTATTTTTTTTTAACCTATTAGAAATTGCTGCTAGTATAGATAAAAGGGTGATAAAAATTCTTAGGGCCACTAGGGGGGACCTAATCGAGTCTTGAAATAGTCCTTGGTAGGTAATAATACCATCCATGTTACGATAGTTAGTAAGTATCGCTAAGACGGTTGCCAGCCTTAGGTGTATTCTTAATGTCGGCCAATTTTTAGGCAGAATGATAGACCTTAGTGCAGTAATTATGATTATCATGTTAGTATTCTGTTATTTATAAGTAGCTGATCTCCTCTAACCCGTGTGCTTAGCAGTATTATCCTTACACCTAAGACACCATCACATACTATAATTGTAAGCAAGACTAGCCTGACATGCAGATCAGTTAGGTTGCTGTTTGTAATTACAACTCTAAGGAAGAAAACAGCCAGGGCTATAAATTCTAAGACAATAAGAGAACACAGGATGCTATTTAGACTTATAATAAATTTTAACATTCCTGAGAAAAAAGCTGTGGAGGCCAGCAAAGACGGAAAGGTTCAACCTATTGTTGCGATTCAGAGGGGCGTAACTTCTCTAAAATCCAAATTTAGTATTTTTTATAAACTACCCTCTGTTATAGAGATATTGCTTTATATGATTGGAGGGGCTGTGACAGGCCTGCTGTTTAGCTGTAATCAGCCAGGACCTTTGGTTGTAATATTGCTAGTTGACACTTTATGTCTTGTTCATTTTATTATTTACTGGGGATTATTTAGCTGGTTTGGGTATATCTTAGTGCTTATCTTTTGGGGCAGGATGATAGTGTTATTTTTATACGGCGTATGCCTGAGGCCTAATTTAAAGCCTGCGGAGCTTAGGCTAGATAGGGACGGGAGGGCATATTTAGCTATCTGGGTAGGTATTCCACTATTTGGTGGGGGCTTCTACTCTACTGGTGGTGCGAAATCCTTGGATCTAAGTTCTAGGCTGAGTGTTAGCTTAGTCTCCTCCTCTTCTGTTTTCCTGTTTTTATATTCAGTGTGTAATCTTCTGCTTATTCTGCTGGTAGTATGTGAGATAGCTTACACCAGAAAAGGCCCCCTGCTTCTTATAGGGTAGCTGTTTAGCTATAATCTAAGTAAGCGGCTTGAAACCGCTTGAAAGTCTAACTAGCAGCTTTATTTTTTTTAGAAATATTATTATTCAGTCAAATACTCAACACTTGATGCGAAAGGGTCCTTTCGTACAATTTCCGCAGCTATTATCTAGAAGATAGAAACCAACCTGGCTCGCGCCGGTTTTAACTCAAATCATGTGGGGGTTTAAGAGTCGAACAGACTCTCCAGGGAGCATGCTGCCACTCCCCGACTCCCCAATTCAACATCGAGGTCGTAAGCTCCTCTTCCGATAGGATCTCTGGAGAGGAATAACGCTGTTATCCCTAAAGTAACTTGTTCTATGTTTTAATGAGTTGGTTTAATTCTTTCACTAAGTTATTTTATTGTTTTGATACCTAAATATGCCGCCCCAGCATAACCCCTATGAGACTTTCAGTTTCTTGTAAAATAAAGTATCACCCGGGGTGAAGTTTTATAGGGTCTTGTCGTCCCTCTAGGCTATACAAGCTTTTTCACTTATATATAAAATTAGGTTTTACTCTTGACATAGCGTATTCCTCATCTAGCCTTTCATTCTATTTTACATTTAATAAACAAATTATTATGCTACCTTTGCACAGTCAGGATACTGCGGCCGTTAAATAACTCACTGGGCAGGCTGGACCTAAGAGGTGTTAGGAGATGTTTTTGTTAAACAGGTGGGAAATTTATTTGCCTAGTTCATTAAGAGTATTTTTATCCTAAGTCTGATCTTGTTGCTAGGTTAGGTGTATTATCTACTAATAGACTTATTATCTTGCTTTGCGGCAAGTAGGATAGGGGGTGCGGTCTTGAGAAATCTTATATCATAGTTAAAGTGGAGGGTTAGCTCTTTCTTCTTATGTTTGTTGTTTTCGTGGTTCGCAGGACAAATAGTCTTAGCCCTGATTGCTCTGAGGCATAATTAAACCCTCAGGCATAATTGAATTATATTCTACCCCAACCAGATATAAGAAGACCGTAAGGTATGTCGCCTCTAGTCTCTAATTATAGATATCTTTATTACGATAACCTTTTAGAGATTAGCTCTCTTCTTTTCGGGAGAAACTTCTAGTTATATTTTAAATCTCCCTGATACAAAAGGTAGGCTTATTTTGTTTTATGATTTGGTGTTTCCCTTGCGGTACTGATAATTTTCCATTTGTTTACTTAGGATAGGCTTGCTTGCGTATTATATGAAAGGACGAGTAGCTGTCTAGAGAGGGGGTATAACCCATTCTTCTTATTGTAAATAAGACGCATAATTGCTTCCTCCCAACCCTTAGACTGACTCTACTTTAAAATTCAAAACTTTACGTGCACTACACCAAAGGGTAATATATAAAAGATAAGCTAAGATTAAGCTGATGGGTTCATACCCCAGATATGATTTATTCTCTTTTAAATTCACTTGAAAGGTAACATAACTATATGTATATTACTTCTAATTTTGCTTAGTCTACTAATGGGATTATCAAGGCTGTCTTGAATGGGGTATTGAATCTCTCTGGAATTAAATACTATTGCCTTTTTAGGGATAGTTTGCATTTTAAGGGGTAGGAATTACAGAGGAGGGATAAAGTACTTTATAGTCCAGTCTAGGTGTTCATTCCTATTGATTTTTAGCACTTTTTCTGCAGAGTTGGCGAGGAGGGATGTGTGAGCTCTTCTAGTTCTGTTTTCTCTTATGGTAAAGGTAGGAGCTTCTCCCTTTCATATATGGGTGCCACTAGTGAGAGGTGAGTTGGAATGGGCAGGTAATATCATTCTACTAACTCTACAGAAAATTATCCCTATGGCATTGTTATGTTTGCTCTATAATAGCAGTATAGAGAGGATTTATATCTTGATCGGAGGACTAAGCTGTATTGTGGGAGGTGTTAGAGGGTGGGGGGAGTTAAGATTACGCAAACTAATAAGATTCTCCTCTATTAATCACGTGGGCTGGATAGTTGTGTGTAGGATAATAGGGGAAGGGGTCTGAACTATTTATTTTATTGTCTATAGCTTATTAAGGTTGGGGGTTATAAGCCTAATAAAAATTGTAGATGTGTGGAATATAAATGACTTATGGGAGAGAGGGGAGAGAGGATTGCGGTTTAGCTTGTCTATGCTGCTTCTGTCCCTGTCTGGCATCCCTCCTATAACAGGGTTTTATCCTAAGTGGGTTGTACTGGAGGCTTCTTACTCGGTAGGGCTAGGCCCTATGGTGTTATTTATACTTGTTGCTAGTATTGTACTAATAAGATTCTACTTGCGTCTGGTGCTATTTAGCTTAACTTTCCATAGAAAGGGACTAGTAAAGAGAAAATTTTACCTTTGGGGCCCTATCTCTTTGCTATCCACCCTGGGTTGGGCAGGACTAGAAGCTTTTGGTCTACTATCCAGATCTTTGCAACATATGTTACTTTTGTAATTTTGCAGATTACTGGTAAAGATCAGCAAGAGAAAACTCATAAAAAGGTTTACAACCTATCACCTAATATTCGGCCATCTTGCTATTATGGAACGATGATTTTGCTTTACTAACCACAAGGATATTGGAACCTTATATTTTATTTTTGGGCTGTGGGCAGGGGGTGTCGGCACCTCTTTGAGGATACTTATTCGTCTGGAGTTAGGTACAGCAGGTTCTTTGCTAGGAGATGACCAACTATATAACGTTATTGTCACTGCTCATGCTTTTGTAATAATCTTTTTTATGGTAATACCAGTTATAATTGGGGGGTTTGGAAACTGGCTAGTGCCTCTAATGTTAGGGGCTCCTGATATGGCATTCCCACGCATAAATAATATAAGATTTTGGTTATTACCCCCCTCTCTTATGTTATTACTGACTAGTGGTCTGGTGGAGAGAGGGGTGGGGACCGGTTGAACCGTATACCCTCCTCTCTCACTTAGTATTGCTCATGGGGGGTCTTCGGTAGATTTAGGTATTTTTTCCTTGCATCTAGCAGGAGCTTCCTCTATCCTAGGTGCTATTAACTTTATTACCACCGTGATTAATATACGAAGTTATGGTATAACCATAGATCGTATGCCTTTATTTGTGTGGTCAGTATTTATCACAGCTATCTTACTTTTACTGTCTTTACCTGTGCTAGCCGGTGCTATTACAATGTTACTCACAGACCGAAATCTTAATACTACTTTTTTTGATCCCAGAGGGGGTGGAGACCCGGTGCTGTACCAACATCTATTCTGGTTTTTTGGGCACCCTGAGGTTTATATCTTAATTCTGCCCGGGTTTGGTATTATCTCACACATTATTAGGCAGGAGTCGGGTAAAAAAGAGTCTTTTGGGTACTTGGGAATGGTATATGCTATAAGAGCTATTGGGGTGCTTGGATTTATTGTGTGGGCCCATCATATGTTTACAGTGGGGATGGATGTAGACACTCGGGCTTATTTTACCTCGGCTACTATAATTATTGCAGTTCCTACAGGTGTAAAGGTTTTTAGCTGGTTGGGAACTTTATATGGCATGGGCAGGGGGTTTACCTCCTCCCTTATGTGGGCTCTAGGGTTTGTATTTTTATTCACCATAGGAGGGTTGACTGGCATTGTACTAGCTAACTCTTCTATCGACATCATTATACATGATACTTATTATGTAGTAGCTCATTTCCACTATGTATTGTCTATAGGAGCGGTGTTTGCTATTTTTGCTGGCGTAGTATTTTGAGCCCCTCTATTTTTAGGAGTATCTTTACCTGAGACAGCTCTAAAAGCTCAGTTCTATTCTATATTTGTAGGGGTTAATGTCACCTTTTTCCCTCAGCACTTCTTAGGATTAATGGGGATGCCTCGCCGCTACTCAGACTACCCTGATGTATACTTGCTATGAAACATCGTATCTTCTCTAGGCTCTATAGTGTCTGTTGCAAGTGTGATGTATTTTATCTATATCTTGTGGGAGGCTATATCGGTCTCTCGTAGTGTAAGAGCTACCACTCGTGAGAGCACCTCTCTAGAGTGGGGGCACAGAATCCCACCTGCTGAACACAGATATGATGAAACACCTCTCTTGAGTCTAACTTCCCTTTATGGCAGATATAATGTGTAGAATTTAAGCTTCTAAGATGGAGTTCCTTTAGGGAGTGGCTCAATGAGTACAGCTGGGTTTGCAGGACGGGTCCTCCCTGTCACAGGAAAAGCTTGTAGATATTCACGACTATATTATAGTGATTTTATTACTTATCTTAGGACTAGTGGCATATATATTGTTAAGGGTATTAGCCAGCAGTTTTAGGGATCGTTACACTATAGAGGGGCAGATATTGGAGTTTGTTTGAACGGTGTTACCCGCTATTGTTCTAGTCAGGGTTGCCCTCCCCTCTTTACAGATCTTATATCTGCTGGATGAGGTGTGAGACCCTGATATTACCCTGAAGGCAGTGGGCCATCAGTGGTACTGAAGGTACGAGTATGACAGGCTAGATTGATTGAAGTTTGACTCATACATAACTCCGTCTCTTGGCACATCCTTAGGGGATTTTCGCCTACTGGATGTGGATAATCGAGTTGTTTTACCCTGGGGAGCAGATATTCGAGTGCTTGTTACTGCTGCTGATGTTATTCATTCTTGAACTGTACCTTCTTTGGGAGTTAAGGCGGATGCTATTCCCGGGCGATTAAATCAGATAGGATTTTGAATGGAGTACCCGGGGCTATTCTTCGGTCAATGTTCTGAAATCTGCGGTGCCAACCACAGATTTATACCTATTGTTGTAGAGAGAGTGGATATTGAGGACTTTATTTTTTGAGGTCATATAGGATTACCAGGTGGCTGAAGTTTAAGCGAAGGTTTTTTACATCTTATATGATATTTCCCTGGTGAGGCTTTAGTTAAAGAAATAATATAAAATTGTCATTTTTAAGTTGATTGCAGGCCTCTTTGCCCCAAATAGCCCCCATATGTTGACTGTGCCTATACTTATATGTGGCTTTATGCACTATACTTTATGTTTCTCTAATTGTTAGGAGGTTTTACCCTTGAGAGATCTTTCCTTTAAACCCCTATATCAAGGCTAAAGATGATAACCAATCTATTTTCTATTTTCGAGCCATCCGTTAGCTTTACCGGGTACCCAATAGGGTGACTTAGGGTCCTACTAGGCCCCATCTTCCTGGCTCGTTACTACTGAGCCTCTACGGGGCGGTACTTGTCCATATCTACCTCTTTGTTAGGGAGGCTGATGGGGGAAATAAAAGTGTTGTTTAAGACTAATTTATCTTCACTGGTTCTTTTACCTCTTTCCCTTTGAGTGTTAGTCTCAGTTAGAAATATAGCTGGCCTTATGCCTCACGTGTTTACATGTACTAGACATTTATCTTTCACCCTAAGATTGGCGCTACCTGTATGGGGTGGATTGATAATGTATGCTATTTTCTACCACTTATATAATGTACTAGCTCACCTAGTTCCCCAGGGGACTCCTCCTGCTCTTATGATATTTATAGTAGTTATTGAGACTATTAGTAGAGTAATTCGCCCTATTACACTGGCCGTGCGGCTGAGTGCTAATATAATTGCGGGACATCTTCTCCTGGCATTACTGGGAGGGGTGGTGGATAGAGCAAGAGTTACAAGACTTAGGGGGGCTGTGCCGGCCTTGTTATTATTATTGATTTTGGAGAGGGCAGTTGCCCTGATCCAGGCCTATGTATTTGCCACTTTGATCTCCTTAAACCTTAGCGAGGTTTAATGATAGCCAACAAGCACCCCTACCATCTAGTAGATAAGAGACCTTGACCTCTGACAAGGTCATTGGGCGCTTTTATTTTAACTTCGGGTTTAGTACATTGGTTCAAGAGCGGGAGACCTGCTATTATACTAGTAGGTGTGATTAGGCTATTGTTATCTAGAGTACAGTGGTGACGAGATGTGGCGCGAGAAAGCACTTTTCAGGGACACCACACTCTTATAGTTCAGACAGGGATAAAGTGGGGAATAGTTCTGTTTATTGTGTCTGAAGTTATATTTTTTTTCTCATTTTTCTGATCTTTCTTCCACCACAGTCTTAGGCCAGGATTAGAGCTAGGGCTTGCTTGACCTCCCGCAGGTGTGGTACCTTGTGATCCTTTTGAGAATCCTCTGCTAGGGACCATGGTACTTCTAACTTCCGGGGGCTTTTGCACATGAAGGCACCATAGGATGCTGGAGGGCTCTTGATGGCAGGCAAAGTTATCCTTATATATCACCATTGGCCTTGGTATTATGTTCAGTCTTATCCAGCTAGGTGAGTATATAGAAGTCTACTTTACTATTGCAGATTCATCCTATGGTAGGACATTTTTTGTAATAACCGGGTTTCATGGTTTACACGTTATTATTGGTACTGTCTTCCTATCGGCCACTGCTGGGCGCTTAATCTCTGGTCATTTCAGTCAAATACGACACTTCGGGTTTGAAGCAGCTGCCTGGTACTGGCATTTTGTGGATGTTGTGTGACTATTCCTTTATACTTTTGTATATTGATGGGGAAGGTACTTCTATAGTATATTAGTATATCTGATTTCCAATCAGAAGGACATCTGGTAGGAGTCCCTCTTTAGTATAATAATTATATCTAGTTTCGGCCTAGAAGATCGTTAAGGAGAGGGTATATTTTTCTACTTATGTTATGTCATAGTTATAGTTATGCTGAGCCTTCTGTTAGTGACTGTCGCTTTTTTGTTAAGACCTAAACTCGCCTGGGGGCGTGAGTCTCCCTCCCCTTTTGAGTGTGGGTTTGACCCCAAGAGTAGAGGACGGGTGCCCTTCTCTTTACGATTTTACCTCATTGGTATAATCTTCCTAGTATTTGACGTAGAGATCGCGTACCTGTTACCCATAATCCCGGGATGAAGACTATCCTCTACCCACCTAACACTTGGAGGGCTGGTATTTATTTCTGTACTACTGCTGGGTGCAATCTACGAATGGAAAGAGGGGTCATTAGATTGGGAGAGATTAAATCATAGTTTAAATAAAATACCTAACTTGCACTTAGGAGTTGTAAGTCTGATTTAGTCAAAATAGAATATAACACTAGCCCCGTGTACAATATAAAGTACCCCAGGGACACGGGGAGAAATACTTTCCATGTTAGACTTATTAAAAAATCGTAGCGAAACCGAGGAAGGGTACCTCGGGCTCATACAAATATAAAAATCAAGATTAGACATTTTACAGGAGTGGTAAAGTCAGAGGGCCCCTGCCTTAAAAGTAAAATAGAGCTAGTGTAGCTTAGAAAGAGTATCCTACCATACTCGCCCAGAAAGAACAAGGCAAAAGAGCCGCTTCTATACTCAGTGTTAAACCCCGACACGAGTTCAGACTCTCCCTCTGGTAAATCAAAAGGGGACCGTCCTGTCTCAGCCAGACAAGTGATAAGTCAGGCTATACATAGAATAGGAGTATTTAGTCTTATTAATCACCCTCCATAAGAGTAGAATTGGGATAAATTCAGACCCCCCACTATAATTAACAAACTAAGCATAACCAGGGCTAGGCTTACTTCATAGGAGATAGTCTGGGCGATTGCTCGTAACCCTCCTAGTAAGGAGTATTTAGAGTTTGAGGCCCAACCAGATATAAACACCGGGTACACTCCTAGACTGAGGCAGCAGAGAAGGAATACCCTTCTAAGCTCTACCTCTATTACACCTCATAGGCTTGGGGTTGATAGCCACAGCGATAGTATAATACTAAGGGATAAGACAGGACCCACGATGAAAATCCCCGTATTTCTATTGCCTAGTTGATTTAACTCTTTTGTAAAAAGCTTTACAGCATCACTAAATGGCTGAAGTACCCCCTTAAATCCTACTTTATTGGGGCCTTTACGGATCTGAATATACCCTAGTAGTTTGCGCTCAACTAGCGTAAAGAAAGCTACGTTAAGAAGAACACATAAAAGTATAATTACAACTTTTACGGCTGTTACTATTATAATTTCTGAGTACCATAGGTATTTTTAGATCCTAAATCTATCACATTAAATCTGCCAACTCAGAGTAAAGCCAAACCAGAGGCAGGCCTTTGTTAATGGCCTTATTGAGTCTATCTGCTCTGAAAAAGTTTAACCCTGGCTTATAAGATCGACTTAAGGCTACTCTCTATGGACTGCTTAAGTACTAGGTATAATGTTCCAGTAGGAGAATTTGGGGATTTAACTCTATTAGTCCCAGTGCTGTGCCGATCAAGCGGGTGCCAGCAGTCGCGGTTACACCTTGGGCAGAGATCTAATTTAGGTAGTTGACACGAGCCATCTAACGGGCAGGGGTAAAATCCAGACCTTGTTATTGGATATAACTTATTCAGGAATTTTGGGCTAAAAACGGGATTAGATACCCCGGTATTCCAAAACCTACAGAGCTGCGGGTAGTATTTACTATTATAAAAAACCTAAAGGGTTTGGCGGCTGCTTATCTTTCCAGAGGGACCTGTTATATAATAGATATTACGCACTGCACTCCACCTCTATGAGGCATGTATACCGCCGTCAAAGCTCACTCTGTAGAGTGAGCTACCCTGGTAACAGTAATGTCAGGTCAGGGTGCAGCTGGTATAGAGGTAATAATGGGTAACAGTTACAGCATAACTGGACTACACTATGAAAAAGAGTAGAAAAGAGGATTTGGTAGTAATACTGGTTAATGACACCTGTATGAATTAAGCGCTAAGCAGTGCACATATCGCCCGTCACTCTCACACAGTGAGATAAGTCGTAACATAGTAAGAGTACCGGAAGGTGCTCTTTTATTTACTGAGGTAATAATAAGACCTGGACTTCCTTTTCCACCTTTGAAGGGTGATAGTTTTTATAACTTAAGATCTTCAGGTGTAACCACTCCTCGGGGGTATCACTCCCAAGCCTACTGAAAAAAGCCCAGAAGATCTCTCTTAGAGATGAAGCTACGACAACCAGCGGTACTATTAAATATATTATATATACCCCTCCGCACCATTTTTATAGCTATGGTGCGAGGGGTATATAATAATATAACTATTAATGAAAACATATTACGGTGTGTAATAAATTATTTTACTTAAGGTTGGGTGTTAAGATAGGTATCTCAGCCTTTCAGTAGTATCGGGTTTACAATAAAGAAGGAGAAGTAGATTACGGTGAGAACCTGTCCGGTTAGAATATAGGGATCTTCCACAGGACAAGCTCCAATTCAAGTTAGCAGCAAGAATGTAGAGATAAAGGTCCAGAATACTAATTGGTTAGCGGGGTAGAATTGGTGGGATTGTATTATAGGTGTTTGGGTGACAGGTACGACCACCAGGATAGCAATAGATAATACCAAGGCAATCACTCCTCCAAATTTACTAGGGATGGATCGTAGGATAGCATAAGCAAATAGGTAATACCATTCAGGTTGGATATGAGGGGGTGTGTTTATAGGAGAGGCTGTGTTGAAATTTTCAGGATCTCCTAGAAGGTTAGGGTTGATTAGAATAAGCCTGATAAGGGCGGTAAGTATGATGATGAATCCTACTGTGTCCTTAAATGTGTAGTACGGGTGGAATGGGATTTTCTCTTGCTCGGAAGATAGCCCTAAGGGGTTGTTAGACCCTGTTTCGTGCAGAAACACTAGGTGTACTGCGGCCAGTGCCGCCAGGGTAAAAGGTAGCAGAAAATGTAGTGCAAAGAATCGTGTCAGTGTAGGGCTATCCACTGAAAATCCACCCCACAGCCACTGAACCAGGTCTTGTCCTAGGTAAGGCACTGTAGATAGTAGATTTGTAATCACTGTGGCCCCTCAGAAAGATATTTGACCTCAGGGTAGAACATATCCTAGAAAGGCAGTTGCTATTAATACAAATAAAATAAGGATTCCTGAGATTCAGGTTTTAACATTACGGAATGAGTTATAATATAAGCCGCGTCCGATGTGAAGGTAAATACAGATGAAAAAGAAGGAGGCACCATTTGCATGGATTACTCGTAGGGGTCACCCGAATCTTACGTCTCGACAGATATGGATAACTCTTGTGAAGGCATGTTCTATCTCATTTTGGTAGTGAAATGCCAGGAATAGCCCTGTTAAAATCTGTACTGCCAGGCATAGCCCCAGAAGCGAGCCAAAATTTCATATAGCAGAGATATTGGGAGGGGTTGGAAGATCCACTACAAGTCTGTTGACTATGTTTATAAGAGGGTTTGATTTTTGTGGCTTAACTCAGATAACACTAGGATATCTTCTCTAACTTACAAAGATAGTATTTTTTATAAACTACTAGTGCTATATTCCTCTCTGGTAATTACTATAAAGTTTGCAGAATATGTTTAATAGTGCTTATGCTGTTGTGTTATTCCTGCAGCTTGGTGTTTTTTGTCTGAGATTTATCTGCAATTATAGACTTTGAGTTTATGGTGTATGGTAGGGCTAGCTTGTCTTTAACTTGTTACTTTGACTGGGCCTCTTTACTTTTTGGGGGTTTTATTTGCCTTATTAGAGGTTCTATTATTCTCTACAGGGATGAGTACATAGAGGGTGAGAGATTCAAAATTTTATTCTTAGTACTATTATCTTTATTTGTCTTTAGGATACTTGTTGTAGTATTTAGCTTAAATCTCATTAGTCTTATACTAGGGTGGGATGGTCTCGGCCTCGTTTCTTTCTTGCTGGTGGTGTTTTACCGCAACACTAACGCGGTTAGGTCTGCCACTATTACCGCCCTTAGTAATCGAGTTGGAGATGGGGCTATTCTTATTCTTTTGGGAGTGGCCGGGGAATTTGGTGTTTGGAAGGTGGAGGATGTTAGCCTACTCTTTGAGGGTGTTGCGGGTTTATTATTGGTGGTTCTTATTGTTCTGGCTTCCATTACAAAGAGAGCACAAGTTCCGTTCTCTGCTTGGTTACCGCGAGCTATAGCAGCACCAACACCGGTGAGGGCCTTGGTTCACTCTTCCACCCTTGTCACGGCCGGGGTATATTTGATATTTCGGTTTGCTTCTTTGTTAGAGGAATCTGGTATGAGATTTATTATTCTCAGTATGGGGGTTATTACAATATTGGTGGCCAGGGTAAGTGCGAGATTTGAGCATGATATAAAGAAGATTATTGCTTTATCCACTCTTAGCCAGCTAGGGTTTATGGTGATTAGGCTGGGATTAGGGTTTTCTGTTTTAGCCTTTTTCCATCTTCTTATACATGCTGTGTTTAAGGCTCTTCTTTTTATATGTAGTGGAGACTTAATTCATAACAGCCAGGGAGCTCAGGACGTGCGATTTATAGGAGGGTCAGCTCGGGGGCAACCCTATACTAGTCTATTAATTAACTTGTGTGGTTTATCTCTGTGCGGTTTTCCATTTTTATGTGGGTTTTATTCTAAAGACGCTATTATAGAGATAGGGTTTTGTTCGGAACAAGGTTCTATATTAATATTTACTATTTTATTTGGGGTAGGATTGTCCGGAGCTTATACTGTACGTCTAACCCAGAGTAGTATGGTTATCCCCCCGAGGCGGCCAAGATTTAGGTGTTTATATGAGCCCCGAGGCTTTATATTTATATCCAAGTTGCTGCTACCCCTTCTGGTACTAGTGAGGGGTATTATTTTCTCTGGCTTACTTTTCAGCTCTCGCCTTATTCTCTCTCTTAGGTGTGTGGAGAAAATTAGTACTATGCTCTTTACAGGAATAGGATTTATTTTGGGGGTTGTTAGAAGATCCTACTTTAGATGATCTAGCAGGATGAACATTGGAAGATATACTGCTGACTTATTAAGGAGCATTGGTCATATAAGATCCTTAAGGGGGGAGATTAGGGCTGATTTTTATAAGAGTATATCCGCTTTCGGGTTTAGTGTAGAGAGAACAAGGTATAGGGTTTTGTCAGGAGCTTATATATATAGTAATATTAGAAGTATGAGGGCGGCGATAGTTTTAGCACAACGTGGGGGACTTATAAATTTTATTTCAATGGCATGGGTGTTGGTTATTCTGCTGGTATTATACTTGAGGAATTTTTAAGAATACGATATTGAAGCTATCGAGGAAGCGGAAGCTCGCAAG